GGTTTTTTTTATTATGAGTATTTCTAAATACTAATAGAAGGAATATCTGTATTCTCCAAATATGAATACTAAGAAAGGAGGGTTATGAAAACCCCGAAAGCCCCCTATCGGATTTGAACCGATGACTTACGCCTTACCATGGCGTTACTCTACCACTGAGTTAAAAGGGCTTTTTTTTTTTCAATTCCTGACTGAGTCACTATACGGATAAACTCGATATATGTACATATATTCTATACATACGTATATGCAATAGACTCATAACGGGTTGTGGAATATTCCGTTTTTCTTTACCTAGTATAGTTAAAAAGAAAAGGTTTATTGATATCAATGCAATAAATTGTTTCAATTTCACAATGGCCCTAATTACTTTTATTGAATTTCCCCCATCCGAACTTAATTCACTTGATACATGTACTTCCCAATTTGATTTAGGCATAGAGCCAAGATCTTTCATCGAATCATATGATCAAGAGATTCTACTTGTCTTCTGAACCAAATTTATTAGGTAAAAATTTGTAGCTTACTTTTTTATTCCGGATTTCCATTTCTCTTTTTTAAATTTCCTAGTTTAGTGGGGAGATATAGATAGGTATATATCATCTTAACAAAGGTAAATCAATGAATGAAAAGTCGAAGAAATTAAGTTAAAACCTTTTCTTAAAGACAAATTACTCCATGCAAGTATCTTAAACTTCATATTCTTTTGGTCTTTTTATTAGATAATAAATAATAAAAAGAAAAGAATCTCACTTTCTAGATTTCTAGAATCAATTCGCAATTTTTCTAATTTCTATAGAATCCATATAGAGAAAATAGAATGGCGATTTGAATCAATGATTCAGGACTAGAAACAAGGAATCAATAAATTATATGGAATCATGAACGACAGGAAGATCCGTCAGATCTAGTCATATTATTCTATTATATTGACAATTTAGAAAAACTAGTCATATTATGAGCATAGTATGGGTCGGTCAGGAAAACATGCCCCCATCGTCTAGTGGTTCAGGACATCTCTCTTTCAAGGAGGCAGCGGGGATTCGACTTCCCCTGGGGGTAGGGTACTATGAAAGGAAGTTGATCATGGATTCTAAATAACCTTAGAAGTGATTGTTCCTGGGTCGATGCCCGAGCGGTTAATGGGGACGGACTGTAAATTCGTTGGCAATATGTCTACGCTGGTTCAAATCCAGCTCGGCCCAAAAAAGCGCTGATCCACCATGAATGGATATAACCCATTTATTTTCCAGAAAGAACGAATACGCAGGAAAAAAAGTAAAAACTTTCTGCCCTACTTCTATTTTTTTATTTTCTCTTTTTCCTTGAAAAATGGATTCTCAATCGATTTGAGAATAACAACACGGATTACTAGTAATCCGTGTTGTTATCACTAAGCATTCACAGCACTATCAATAGATACGCGGATCCCTGTTCCAACGCCGTAATTCAAAATAAAGGGGCTTTGCATGAAATCAAAATAATAGAGATATACTTTTTAGGGGGATTGTAGTTCAATTGGTAAGAGCACCGCCCTGTCAAGGCGGAAGCTGCGGGTTCGAGCCCCGTCAGTCCCGACGTATTCAATATATACTCAATTCATCCCTTCTTTTTCGGAGAAAAGGGTATAGGGAACAGAATTTCATTCCCAAAAGTAATCTTTAGTTATTTTTTAGCATTTATCATCAAACAAATCCGTTCTATTTTAAATAGTAACAATTGGTGGGAGAGAGACATATGTGAATTAGTCCAATTATTGGGGGCAGCATATTCATAATTCCAGTAGATACTCTACTGCATTTTTTTTATTGCTCCTCATCCTTGTAATGTATAACAATACTATATGTTTATTTTTTTTACGAGGAGAAGTTTTTGCACTAACATTAGAAAATGAATTAAACATAGTTACCCTGATGGAACCCATTCGGGTTAAACCCATTTTTTGGTTCCAATTGTGTGGAATCTTAATTACTAAAAAGAATCTCGTCCCACCGAGCAAGGGAATGCATCCTTTTTTCCTTCGGGTCCAAAGAAACAATCAAAAAAATAGTGAATTTTATGGAATATTCGATCTTTTATACCAAGATTCATCTTTGTCAGACTTCTTTAGTTGCCAAGAAAGCTAGATCATTAACCTTCAAAAAGGAATTTCGAACTTAACTCGGTCCTTTTTTCATTTCACGTCGATGGGTTGGTAACCAAAAAAAGTGCCCAAATGGGAAAAAATACTTGATTGGATGATTGTACAAAAAAGGTGATAGATTGTTGGTATATTATAATATATAAAGGCAAGAAGAGAAAACCGGATAAGAACTAAAAAAGTCTTGATTGGATCATTAATCCAAAATACCATTTTTTATTCGGTATGGATAAAGGACCCTCCTATGTTATACTATTCAATTCTTGACGATTAATCCATTTGATAGCTCAGATATTCTTATTCATGATATTGATCTGATTCAATATCATCGCGATGTAATTCATCTCATTGAATTTCCCGGCGAAAGATTGATTCTTCATCTCTATGGGATTAAATCCCGAGTTATTGCGAAATAAAAAAAAAGAGAAATAATGATATTATGGAAGTAAATATTCTTGCATTTATTGCTACTGCACTGTTCATTCTCGTTCCTACTGCCTTTTTACTTATCATATATGTAAAAACCATAAGTCAAAATAATTAATTTGAATGAAACTTGACTTCTTATTCTTAGTTCTTATTAATGATTGAATAAATAAAAAATGAATAAATAAAAGCTTCGTCTTTTGATTCTTAATGAAATGAGCGAACGACAATCAGCAATATTCTATGAGATCTGATAGTATGGTAGAAAGAAATATATTCATCTTTCTTTCTACCATACTATTAACTTTTTTAGTTTTAGTGAAGTATAGAAAGTCCGCTTCTATAGATTAATATAGATCAATCAAAATATTGATCTTCATATATCATATATGGAATATGAATTAGGTATATGTAATCTTAATATTACCCTATTCTAATTCTTTGTTTTATCCATTTGATTTGTATTGATTCCAATCAAGCTCAAAAAAGCAAAAGACAACTCTTAGTCTTACCATTCGAATTCCAGGGTTTCTTATAGTTTTTTTTAGTTCAAATAGGAACTATGAATCCTGATATACATCCAAAGAATAAAATCAATGAAGTAAAAAGCAATATGTGGATATATAACACCTAGTCATTTTTTTGACATTATGAAGAAGTAATTGGTTACACCACTAATCAATAATTCAAGGAGTTCCATGGGAACGGAACTTATTCGGATTTAGAAAAGGAGTCGTAAAAATGATTGAACATCGAAAGTGTGTATCTATTTCTTTTCAAAAAAGTACTCCTTTCTTTTTCAAAAAGAAGCATTTAAAAGAAATAAAAGGGAATCTGCTCTTACTCATTGTCGATATATGTGGTAAAATTTGGTTGGTTTATGAATTTAGTAAGAATTCGGTTGGAATCTCTTTCTGTATCCTCTTTACTCTCGTAATACGACCAGGAGAATCGTTGAAATATCTGTTTGATTGAAAAAAGAGTATTAGTCATATAGTACATTACTATACCAGACCAGAATACAATGGAACTTTGAAATAAAGAAAGATGTTTGAATTAAATAAACAAATGTAATAATTTAAAGCGCTTTACAGAACTATCTAGAAAACAATTGATAAAGTTTGATTCATCACCTTAATTAGTAGTACTTAGAGTCCACTTCGTCCCCACACTACGAGTGAAAGGGAAAATGTAAAGATTACCATTAAAGCAGCCCAAGCAAGACTTACTATATCCATGTGAATGATGTCCTCTATTTCGATAAATATGAAGGAATTAGTCCATTATTGTTCACTAATAATAGTGGATCAATAGTGAACAGTCAAAAAGGATTCTGACCCAAGACTCTTGATAAATCAATACACTAAATACACTTCGAATAAATTTTTATATGATTTTTCTAGTAAAAACAGGAAACATTAAGCCTACACAAAATAGGCCTTGCCATTCGTGGAAGTAGTAAGGGAATGTTATTAATTGAACACATAGATAATAAAATCTATTGTTTCTTTTGTTGACCTTCATAAGTAAAAGACATAAACAATATGGAATGAAGATCAATCATTCATCCCTATCGTTCCTATTTGATTTCATTTTTACTATCGCCCGATTGTCACTCTTGAACCAATCGGGGGATAGCCTATTTCATTCTTGGCTAGAGGTTAGTGAAAAAAGTCTTTCTTTTTGCACTTTTTTCTAAAAAAGCCAATTAACCATTCAATCTAATATTGATTGAATGCCTGCGCATTTATAGGCTTTCATGAGTCTGTATCCAAAGGATTTTCCTGCTCTTTTCACACCCACTAATTCGCTTGCCTGTCCGGCTTAGTTCAATTTAAGCTAAGATCGAGAAGATCCAGTCCGTAGACACTCCATTGTATTGGAAAGACTTCAAAAGTCTCTTACACTAGAATCTTGAATCTTAGACGCAAGGATTTTAATCCTTTTGAGTTTTGAGAAGCGACAGATGCTTAGAATCAAGCAAGTATCAACAGTTCTTTTACGTCTGTGATGGAATAATCCATTGAGTTATATATTGGCCGAACATAATAAGGAATTTTGAGTCTTGTGTTGATCAGGCGACACCCGGATTTGAACTGGGGAAAAAGGATTTGCAGTCCCCCGCCTTACCACTCGGCCATGTCGCCAAAATGATATAAACTAGACTTCAACTTTTCCCCTCTGGAAGATTACTAAACTTCTTTTTTTATTGTACTTGCTCCTTGAATTCCATTTTCTCTTAATATCTTTCCTAAAAGAAATTCTTTTTTTGATTGGATTTATCCCTTCAATTAATTGTATAGTATCTCCAAAGACACAATGCCTAAAAACCTCCGCTCTTATTTCTATTGCAATGAAAAATGAAGTTTTTTTCACAAAACAACAACTCAGGACAAATTGAACCATTAACTAGAAAATCTTAATTATTTACTTA